GATTTTTCAATCTTTTCTACTAGGTAATCTAGTATCCTTATGCATGAAGATAATCAATTCGGTCGTTGTGGTCGGACTCTATTATGGATTTATGACCACATTCTCCATGGGGCCCTCTTATCTCTTCCTTCTCCGAGCTCAGGTTATGGAAGAAGGAGAAGAAGGAACCGAGAAGAAGGTATCAGCAACAACTGGTTTTATTATGGGACAGCTCATGATGTTCATATCGATCTATTATACGCCTCTGCATCTAGCATTGGGTAGACCTCATACAATAACTGTCCTAGCTCTACCCTATCTTTTGTTTCATTTCTTCTGGAACAATCACAAACACTTTTTTGATTATGGATCTACTAGCAGAAATTCAATGCGTAATCTCAGCATTCAATGTGTATTCCTGAATAATCTCATTTTTCAATTATTCAACTATTTCATTTTACCAAGTTCAATGTTAGCCAGATTAGTCAACATTTATATGTTTCGATGCAACAACAAGATGTTATTTGTAACAAGTAGTTTTGTTGGTTGGTTAATTGGTCACATTTTATTCATGAAATGGGTTGGATTGGTATTAGTCTGGATACAGCAAAATCATTCTATTAGATCTAATAAGTACCTTGTGTCAAAATTGAGAAATTATATGGCTCGAATCTTTAGTATTCTCTTCTTTATTACCTGTGTCTACTATTTAGGCAGAATGCCGTCACCTATTTTTACTAAGAAACTGAAAGAAACCCCAGAAACGAAGGAGACTAAACAGGAAGAAGAGGGATTCACCGAAGAAGATCCTTCTCCTTCCCTTTTTTCGGAAGAAAAGGAGGATCCGGACAAAATCAAAATCGATGAAACGGAAAAGATCCTCTTGGACTTAAAAGAAGCATGCTATAAAAATAGCCCAACTTCTTATTCTGGGAATCAAGATATTTCGAAGTTAGAAAGACTTAAAGAAGAAAATCAAAACCTCTTCTGGTTTGAAAAACCCCTTCTTTTTCTTCTTTTCGACTATAAACGTTGGAATCGTCCAACGCGATATATAAAAAACAATCGATTTGAAAATGCGGTAAGAAATGAAATGTCACAATATTTTTTTTATACATGTCAAAATGATGGAAAACAAAGAATTTCTTTTACATATCCACCCAGTTTAGCAATTTTCTGGGAAATGATACAAAGAAAGATTTCTTTGGATACAACAGAAAAATTCTTATATGATGATGAACTATACAATTATTGGATTTATACGAATGAACAAAAAAAAAACAGCTTAAGCAATGAATTTGCTAATAGAATTACAGTTCTAGACAAAGGACTTTTTTATATAGATGTACTTGATAAAAAAACTAGATTATGCAATGATAAAACTAAAAAGGAATATTTGCAAAAAACACATGATCCTTTATTAAATGGATCCTATCGTGGTATAATAAAAAAAATGTTTTCACCTGAAACTACACTAAATAGTAATGAACTAACTACACTAAATAGAATTCATAATATTCTAATTAATGATTATAATTACCAAGAATTTGAAGATAAAAAAGATACATTTATTAGCGGCCCAATGTTACTAGACGAAAAAATTCGAAATTCCATACTTTTAATACCTAAAGTTCCTGAATTTTTGGTATTTAATTACCTTTTTCCTAAAAATCAGAAAAAAAATTCTTTACTTTCCGAACAAGGCCAAATTGGTTCAAAAGATCCAGAAATTTTTTTCAAATTTTTAATTGATACAATCCTAACGGATTCCTTTACTGAAACAATTCCAACAGAATCGCTTGGAATAAAAGAAATAAGTAAAAAAGTTCCTCGTTGGTCATACAAATTAATCAACGATTTAGAACAAAATGTAAGACAACATGAAAAAGGCATGTCGACGGAGCATCAAATTCGCGCAAGGAAAGGGAAACGTGTAGTGATTTATACAGATAAGCAAGAGAATATCGATAATTCGGCCCCTAATACCGCGGATACATCGGAGCAACCAGGCGAAATAGCTTTGATACGTTATTCACAACAATCTGATTTTCGTCGAGATATAATCAAGGGTTCCATGCGTGTTCAAAGACGTAAAATAGTTATTTGGGAATTTTTTCAAGCAAATATACATTCCCCACTTTTTTTAGACAGAATAGATAACTCTTCTTTTTTTTCTTTTACTTTTTCCAGATTAATTAAACGAATTTTAAAAAATTTTATGGGAAAAAATGCAGAATTTCATATTTCTGATTCTAAAGAAGAAGAATTAAAGGCAGAAGAGATAAAAAAAGAATCCAAAAGAAGGGAAGAAGCAAAAAACGAAAAAGCACGAATAGAAATATCCGAAACCTGGGATAGCATTCCATTTGCTCAAGTAATAAGGGGTTTCATGTTAGTAACTCAGTCAATTCTTCGAAAATATATTGTATTGCCTTTATTGATAATAGCAAAAAATATAGGCCGTATATTATTATTCCAACCTCCTGAGTGGTCTGAAGATTTCAACGAGTGGGATATCGAAATGCATGTTAAATGTACCTATAATGGTATTCAATTATCCGAAACCGAATTTCCTAAAAACTGGTTAACAGATGGTATTCAGATAAAGATATTATTTCCTTTCCGTCTAAAACCTTGGCACAGATCTATGATACGACCTTCTCGTCTAGATATAATAAAAAAAAACGAACAAATTAAAACAGATAATTTTTGTTTTTTAACAGTTTTGGGAATGGAAACTGACCTTCCTTTTGGTCCTCCCCGAGAAGTCCCTTCTTTTTTTCAACCTATTTTTAAAGAACTCGCCAAAAAAATTCGAAAATTTCGAAAAGGGCGCTTTCAAGTTGGAAAAAGTCTCGCCAAAAAAATTCGATTTTTTCGAAACTTAGAAAATGAAAGAAAAAATGGGATTATTGAAATCCTTCTAGGTTTAAAAAAAAAAATGTCAACCGTAAATCCAATTCTAGTATTTGGATTGAGAGAAGAATTTAGTGAAAGAAAAAAAGAAAAAGATTCGATAATCAATAGGCATATGATTATTGAATCATCCATTCAAACCCGATTCCTAAATTGGACAAATTCTTCAATGACAGAACAAAAAATGAAAGATTTAGCTAATAGAACAAGGATAATCAAAAATCAAATAGAAAAAATTTCAAAAGACAATATCAAAATAAATATTAGTCCTAAGCAAACACGTTATGGTACTACGAAATTCAAATCGCCAAAAAGTATTGGTCAAATATTAAAAAGAAGAAATGCTCGATTAATCCAAAAATCAAATTATATTTTGAAATTTTTTAGAGAAAGGATATACGTAGATATATTTCTATATATCATTAATATTCCTAGAATTAATACACAACTTTTTCTTGAATCAACAAAAATTTGGATTGATAAATCCATTTACAATAATGAAAAAAATCCTGAAAGGATTAATAAACAAAATAAAAATATAATTCAGTTTCTTTCGACTATAAAAAACCAATTTTTGCCTTTTCTTAGTAATAGTAATCTTACTAAGAATTCGAAAATTATTTCTGATTTTTCTTTTTTGTCACAAGCCTACGTATTTTATAAATTATCCCAAGCAAAAATTCTTAACTTATCTAAGTTAAGATCTGTCCTTCAGTATCGTGGAATATCTTTATTTCTTAAAAATGAAATAAAAGATTATTTTGGAACCCAAGGAATAGCTCATTCCAAGCTAAAGACTAAAAAACTTACGAATTCTGAAATAAACCAATGGAAAAACTGGTTAAAATTGAAAAGTAATTATCAATACGATTTACCTCAGATAAAATGGTCTCGATTAGTACCAAAAAAATGGCGAAATAGAGTAACTGAACATTGTGAGGTTGAAAATAGCAATTTTCAAAAAAACAAAAGCAATTCAGATCAAAAAGAACAATTAATTAATTCCAAAAATACAAATAATTCTGAAAACCATTTATCGGTCTTGCCAGATCAAAAAGATAATTTTAAAAAAAACTATAGATATGATGTTTTATCATATAATTTTTTTTATTATGAAGATAAGAACGATGAATTTTCTTATGCTTATAATTACAACATAAATAAAGACGAATTAATTGACATATGGTGTAATATTCCTATCACTAATAATTTAGGAATAAAGAATATTAAGGATATAGAGAAAAATACAGATAGAAAATATTTTGATTTGAAAATGCTCCATTTTTGTCTTAGAAAAAAAGTCGACATTGAGGCCTGGGTCGATATCAGTACTAGCATGAATGAAAATACTAAAACTAAATCTAAGAATTATAAAATTCTTGATCAAATTGATAATAAAAGTGTTTTTTATAGCACAATTTATCAAGAAATCAAGGGATCCCATCAAAAAAAAAACCTTTTTGATTGGATGGGAATGAACGAAGAAATACTAAGACATCCCATATCAAATCTGGAATTTTGGTTTTTCTCCGAATTTTTATTATTTTATAATGCATATAAACTGAAACCTTGGATTATACCAATTAATCTTCTTTTTTCAAATTATAATGTAAGTGAAAATTTTAGTGAAAATAAAAATATCAATAGAAAGAAAAAAAAAATTTCTTTTATACCATTAAATGAAAAAAAATCTTTTGAATTAGAGAATGGGAATCAAGACGAAAATGAACTCATAAGTAAAGAAGATCTTGGATTTGAATTAGAGAATGGGAATCAAGACGAAAACGAACTCGTAAGTAAAGAAGATCTTGGATTTGAATTAGAGAATGGGAATCAAGACGAAAATGAACTCGTAAGTAAAGAAGATCTTGGATCATATGTTCAAGAAAACTCTGAATCTGTTCTCTTAAATCGACAAAAAGATATTGAAGAAGATTATATAAGATCAGATATGAAAAAACCTCAAAAGAAAAAACGATCCAAGAATGGTACAGAAACGGGAATTTCTTTATTACTGAAAAGATATTTGCTTTTTCAATTGAAATGGCCTGAGTGTTTGACTCAAAAAGTGCTCGATAATATCAAAATATATTGTCTCGTGCTTAGATTGATAGATCCAACAGCAATTACCATATCCTCTATAGAAAGAAGAGAAATGGATATGAATATACTATTGGGTCGGAAAGATCTTACTGTTCAAAACTTGGTAGAAAAAGGGATATTGATTATTGAACCGATTCGTCTGTCTATAAAAGGCGATGGCCAATTTCTTCTGTATCAAACCATAGGTCTTTCATTGGTTCATAAGAGTAAAGACCAAAATAATCAAAAAAGATACAGTGAAAATGTTGATAAAAAAAAATTGGGTGAAAGAGACAAAAACAATTTTGATTTGGTTGCTCCTGAAAATATTTTATCGCCGAGGCGTCGTAGAGAATTGAGAATTCTAATTTGTTTGAATTCAGGGAATAATAATGGTGTGAATCCAAACCCAATAGGGAATCGGGTAAAAAACTGTAGTCAACTTTTTGATGAAAATAAAGATTTTGATCGAGATAAAAATACATTTAGAAAATTCAAATTCTTTCTTTGGCCCAATTATCGATTAGAAGATTTAGCTTGTATGAATCGTTATTGGTTTGATACTAATAACGGGAGTCGTTTTAGTATATTAAGAATACATATGTATCCACAATTAAAAATGCGTTTATGATGCATTTGTCTTATGGATTCCCTATTTATTTGGTAGATAAATAGAGGTCCACACGTCTTGTCGTACATTCAATTCCGATACATGATACTAATTCGATGACGTATCAATTATATCCAGAAATTACTCAACATAATTTTCTTTATTAAGTTTCTTTGATAAAATCAATCAATAAGGTATTGTGACGTTATTGTGTATACCAGATTAAAATAGCTGGCATTATTATTACTGATCGGTAAAATTCCATATTTTGTAAAAATAAAAAGGTAAGGAAGGTTAAGAATTTATGAAAAAAAATTCATTCATATCCGTTATTTCGGATGAAAAAAAAGAAGAAAACAGAGGGTCTGTTGAATTTCAAGTATTCTGTTTTACCAATAAGATACGAAGACTTACTTCACATTTGGAATTGCACAAAAAAGACTATTCATCTCAGAGAGGACTACGAAAAATTCTGGGAAAACGCCAACGACTACTGGCTTATTTGTCAAAGAAAAATGTAGTACGTTATAAAGAATTAATAAGTCAATTGAACATTCGAGAACTAAAAACACGCTAATTTGAAGAGTCGTTTTGAATTATTTGATTTATTAGATCTTGAATTTTGATGAACTTCTTTTTGTTTTCAGCAATTCATGGAAAAATGAATTCGTGTAAAGAATGAATCGGGTAAAAACCTATGACTGTACCAACTTCCAGAAAAGACCTCATGATAGTCAATATGGGCCCTCACCATCCATCAATGCATGGCGTTCTCCGACTCATCGTTACTTTAGACGGTGAAGATGTTATTGACTGTGAACCAATAGTGGGTTATTTACACAGGGGTATGGAAAAAATTGCGGAAAACCGAACCATTATACAATATCTTCCTTATGTGACACGTTGGGATTATTTAGCTACTATGTTCACAGAAGCAATCACTGTAAACGGACCGGAACAGTTGGGAAATATTCAAGTACCTAAAAGAGCTAGCTATATCCGAGTGATTATGTTGGAATTAAGTCGTATAGCTTCTCATTTGTTATGGCTCGGCCCTTTTATGGCGGATATTGGCGCGCAGACCCCTTTCTTCTATATTTTCAGAGAAAGAGAATTGATATATGATTTATTTGAAGCTGCTACCGGTATGAGAATGATGCATAATTATTTTCGTATTGGAGGAGTAGCTGCCGATCTACCTTATGGATGGATAGATAAATGTTTAGATTTTTGTGATTATTTTTTAATAGGGCTTACTGAATACCAAAAACTTATTACGCGAAATCCTATTTTTTTAGAACGAGTTGAGAACGTAGGCATTATTGGTGGAGAAGAAGCACTAAATTGGGGTTTATCAGGGCCAATGCTACGAGCTTCGGGAATAGAATGGGATCTTCGTAAAGTTGATCATTATGAGTGTTACGACGAATTTGATTGGGAAGTCCAATGGCAAAAAGAAGGAGATTCATTAGCTCGTTATTTAATACGAATCGGTGAAATGGCCGAATCCATAAAAATTATTCAACAAGCTCTAGAAGGAATTCCAGGGGGTCCCTATGAGAATTTAGAAATCCGACGCTTTAATAGAAAAAAATATCCTGAATGGAATGATTTTGAATATCGATTCATTAGTAAAAAGCCATCTCCGGCTTTTGAATTGTCGAAACAAGAACTTTATGTAAGAGCTGAAGCCCCAAAGGGGGAATTAGGAATATTTTTGATAGGAGATCAGAGCGTTTTTCCTTGGAGATGGAAAATCCGCCCCCCGGGTTTTATCAATTTGCAAATTCTTCCTCAATTAGTTAAAAAAATGAAATTGGCTGATATTATGACGATACTAGGTAGCATAGATATCATTATGGGAGAAGTTGATCGTTGAAATGATAATTAATACAACAGAAGTACAAGCTATCAATTCTTTTTCCAGATTGGAATCCTTAAAAGAGGTTTATGGGACTATATGGATGCTTTTCCCTATTTTGATTCTCATATTGGGAATCACAATAGGTGTACTAGTAATTGTGTGGTTAGAAAGAGAAATATCCGCGAGTATACAACAACGTATTGGACCTGAATATGCCGGCCCTTTGGGAATTCTTCAAGCTCTAGCGGACGGAACAAAACTACTTTTTAAAGAGAATCTTATTCCATCTAGAGGGGATACATATTTATTTAGTATCGGACCTTCTATAGCAGTCATATCAATTCTACTAAGTTATTTAGTAATTCCTTTTGGTTCTCACCTTGTTCTAGCCGATCTCAGTATTGGTGTTTTTTTATGGATCGCTATTTCAAGCATTGCTCCCATTGGACTTCTTATGTCAGGATATGGATCAAATAATAAATATTCCTTTTTAGGTGGGCTACGGGCTGCTGCCCAATCAATTAGTTATGAAATACCATTAACTCTATGTGTGTTATCAATATCTCTACGTGTGATTCGTTGAGACATAGGTCTTCACCCTCACCCCATTCATTTCTTTTTAGGTTTCTAAGAATAAAAATGAAATGTATTGAATAGCATCTTTTTTTTTTATTCACTGATCGGGTTGATAAACTAAATTAGATAGTTAGATGAGTGAAAGAAAACAGCTTCGAAATTCGCAGTAAAAAAGAGAATCTCATTGCCTATGTACAAGGGTTAAACGAAAATAAACATAAGGAGTCAAGGTTGTTTGTTTCCCCCAAGATTGGATAATTAGTCCTCATAACTTGAAGCGGGTTGAAAAGAACAATTCTATGGAGTTTTGACTATCTTTTTTTTATATGTATTACCATACATGACATTAATTACCATAGAGATTGAACAAAAATGAGTGGATGATTAGGAACACCAAAGTACACAAAGGATTTGTAATAGAGATTATGTAAGTTATCCGAAGAGATATTTTTACATAAAAGAAATACTAATTGAGGCTTTAAATTGGTAGAAATGATCAAGCAGTACTCCCACAAATTCCGATCCAGAGTATGCTCCTATCCACCGATTAAGTGAATGACTATCAGGAACGAAGTAATCTTTTATTTTTTTATTTTAAACCTAAATAAAAGAAATAAGAGGGACGAAAAAAAATAGCTAATGTTAATATAAAAATATATAGAAATGGAATTGCAAAAAAAAAGATCTTTTTCCGATATCTATATTAATAGAAATGAGATTTTTGTCATGGCATAAATTATGAATAAATGTTAAATTCTTTTTCGGAATCAAAAATAATAAGGTGAAGTTTTTATTGATATTGGTAAAAAGCGTATTTTATTCAAGGATTAAGTTATTACTCAATAAAAAAAAAAAATGAAAATTCTTCAAAGCTAAAGTAAAAGATGAGATCAATTCCGAAGCACTTTTTCTAGTATAGCAGACAGAATTTCATTGGTCTAATTCAGGATTTTTCGATTCATTTTCGCTTTATTTAGTCTACAAACATATCAAGATCAAAGAATATCGAATCAGTCCTTAGATTTATTTATGGCTCTTGAGGAGCCGTATGAGGTGAAAATCTCATGTACGGTTCTGTAATAGCGATGACAAGAGTGATCTTATCATCGACTATGATTATCTAACAGTTCAAGTACAGTTGATATAGTTGAGGCGCAGTCAAAATATGGGTTTTGGGGATGGAATTTGTGGCGGCAACCTATAGGGTTTATTGTTTTTATAATTTCTTCTCTAGCAGAATGCGAAAGATTACCTTTTGATTTACCAGAAGCAGAAGAAGAATTAGTAGCAGGTTATCAAACCGAATATTCAGGTATTAAATTTGGTTTATTTTATGTTGCATCTTATCTAAATCTACTAATCTCTTCATTATTTGTAACCGTTCTTTACTTGGGTGGTTGGAATCTCTCTATTCCATACATATCCATCTTTGAGTTTTTTGAAATAAATCAAGTAGATGGAGTTTTTGGAACAACAATTGGTATTTTCATTACATTAGCTAAAACTTTTTTGTTCTTGTTCATTTCTATCACAACAAGATGGACTTTACCTAGACTGAGGATGGACCAATTATTAAATCTTGGATGGAAATTTCTTTTACCTATTTCTTTAGGTAATCTATTATTAACAACTTCTTCCCAACTCCTTTCATTATAAATTCTAAAAAAAAAAGAATATTTGATATTTACTATAATTTAATTCACAACTTGGCACAAACAAGAGAAAGAAAAAAAATCTTATTTTTTTATTGATATTTACTATATGTTCCCTATGGTAACTGGGTTCATCAATTATGGTCAACAAACAATACGCGCAGCAAGGTACATTGGTCAAGGTTTTATGATTACCCTATCCCACGCTAACCGTTTACCTGTAACTATTCAATATCCTTATGAAAAATTGATCACATCGGAGCGTTTTCGTGGTCGAATTCACTTTGAATTTGATAAATGCATTGCTTGTGAAGTATGTGTTCGTGCATGTCCTATAGATTTACCCGTTGTTGATTGGAAATTGGAAACGGATATTCGAAAGAAACGGTTGCTTAATTATAGCATTGATTTCGGAGTTTGTATATTTTGTGGTAATTGTGTTGAGTATTGTCCAACAAATTGTTTATCAATGACCGAAGAATATGAGCTTTCCACTTATGATCGTCACGAATTAAATTATAATCAAATTGCTATGGGTCGTTTACCAATAGCAATAACGGATGATTACACAATTCGAACAATTTTGAATTCGCCTCAAACAAAAGAGAAATCCCGTGATTGAAAAACAATTCGCAATTATTAAGGTTCTTTTTTTTTTTATTATTGTTCAATAACTAGAAATTCCGATTATTCACTATTCCTATTGATTGGTGAAAATCGCAACTAAAACTATTTAAAATCTGTTTATAATAGTTTTAGTTGCGAACTACCCTTTCAGATAAAAAAGAATGGGATGGGTCCAATAATTTTACTTTACTCACATTAAGTCATACACATTAGGGTTTAGCAATTAGGAAGGCATAAACTTATTTTTTCCTGTTCAAGTCAATAAGATCATGAAACATTCCAATTTTTTTATCTCTTCTTTTCCATATAATGGATTTACCTGGACCAATACATGATTTTCTTTTAGTCTTTCTGGGGTCGGGTCTTATATTAGGAGGTCTAGGAGTAGTATTATTTACCAATCCTATTTTTTCGGCTTTTTCACTGGGATTGGTTCTTGTTTGTATATCTTTATTCTATATTCTAGCAAACTCCCACTTTGTAGCTTCTGCACAACTTCTTATTTATGTGGGAGCTATAAACGTATTAATAATATTTTCTGTAATGTTCATGAATGGTCCAGAATATGACAAAAATTTTCATCTGTGGACTGTTGGGGACGGGGTTACTTCATTGGTTTGTACAAGTCTTTTTGTTTCATTAATTATTACTATTCTAAATACGTCCTGGTATGGGATTATTTGGACTACAAAATCAAACCAGATTCTCGAACAAGATTTGATAAATGCTAGTCAACAAATTGGAATTCATTTATCAACCGATTTTTTTCTTCCATTTGAACTCATTTCAATAATTCTATTAGTTGCTTTGATAGGTGCAATTGCCGTGGCTCGTCAATAATTCATTTTTAAAATTAGTAATCCAAATCAAAATTCTATTTTATCATATTCATTTTCATTCAATTCTATTTGAATTGGTTTAGAAACTTTTAGTTCAATTTATTATTAGACTCTTTTTTTGCTCTTAATTTCTTCTATTCTAACTTGTTATATTCTAGTCAATCAAATTGGTTTAATTGTTGTTCATATTGAAATGAATAGAGATTGCTAAGGAGTTGGTCAATGATACTCGAGCATGTACTTGTTTTGAGTGCTTTTTTATTTTCTATCGGGATTTATGGATTAGTCACGAGCCGAAATTTGGTTCGGGCTCTTATGTGTCTTGAACTTATATTGAATGCAGTTAATCTCAATTTTGTAACATTTTCTGATTTTTTTGATAGTCGCCAATTAAAAGGAAACATTTTCTCAATTTTTGTTATAGCCATTGCAGCCGCTGAAGCAGCTATTGGACCGGCTATTGTTTCTTCAATTTATCGTAACAGAAAATCAATTCGTATCAATCAATCGAATTTATTGAATAAATAGTATAGTATTTTTTATTTTATTATAGAAAATTATATTCTAGAAATTACAATTTTTATATTCATCAATTCAAATTAGATTACTAGATATCGCACCTTAAGATATACTTTCAAAAATGTAATAAATCAAAATATTTTGGACCTCTTTTCCATTTCTCCTCCAGAAATAGATTGATTCAAAAAATTCTGGGAAATTATTGATTCGTCTGGTAATTGAATATGTATTTCATTTACTTTACTAGAACTAGATCGAAAATTAATGAAGTTAAAAAAATTATAGATCTAATGTCACATTCAGTTAAGATTTATGATACATGTATAGGATGTACTCAATGTGTCCGAGCTTGCCCCACAGATGTATTAGAAATGATACCTTGGGATGGATGTAAGGCTAAACAAATAGCTTCTGCTCCAAGAACAGAGGATTGTGTTGGTTGTAAGAGATGTGAATCCGCTTGTCCAACAGATTTTTTAAGCGTTCGAGTTTATTTATGGCATGAAACAACTCGCAGTATGGGTCTAGGTTATTGATACGTTTCAGAAAATTCCATTTGAATCCATTTATTATATTTGGATTTTTTTTACCGATAAAAACCCGTACCCCAAAAGAAATGGATTTCTTTTGGGGTACGGGTTTTTTTGGCCCAAGTGTATCTTGTCTTTACCACGAATTATTTTCCCTGGTTAACAACCATTGTAGTTTTGCCCGTATTTGCGGGTTCTTTAATTTTCTTATTTCCTCATAGAGGAAATAAGGTTATTAAGTGGTATACCATATGTATTTCTATTTTAGAACTTCTTCTAACGACCTATGCATTTTGTTATCATTTC